TTGAAGGTAATAATTCTGTAGGCAGAAAGCTACGATACACACTACAACGTTTTCTCCCGGGTAAGCCCGCGTATTGCGACGAAGCCCAACACAGCCGTAGCCCCGCAGGGTAACAAAAAAGGGAAAGGGATTAGAGGTATACTTTCCAGACTATGTAGACTCCCGGAAGGGAAGCCCATGGTATCTGGCGCCCGCTTGTCATTAGACCTCAAGCTTATACACCCCAAGGGAGTGCAGACCCCCCGGAGGGGGGTGGGGGGGTTATGAGCATGAGACGTGGGAGCCTCAAAAAGGATTTGAACCTTTGTTCTTTAATTTACAAGATTAACAGCTGGCCATTTAGCTTTTGGGGCTGAATTCCTATTGGGGGTCTAACCCAAACCTGCAGCGTGAAAAGCTACTGTTGTCTTCAACTATGGGAATTTGTTGTTCCAGGCGCATTTTCCAATACGCCTACTTTGTTACGACTTTTCTCCTCTGTGGACGAGAGTGACGGGCGATGTGTGCGAATTCTAGAGCTGGGTGGGGGTTTTACATTTATTTTCTGTTAAATGTTACTACTGAATCCTATTTTAGGCCCCCTTTTCAGGGGGCCGTCCATATTTGGGTTGTTTGTGGTTTAATTATAGTAGCTCACTCATCCCCAACCTATTAGCTGCACCTCGATCTGACGTAGTGGAGGATAGTTCTCCATTATGTATACTTCCCTCATGGGGTAGACTGACGACGATGGTATACAGGCTGGGTTTTCAAAGGTTGGTGAGGTTTGACGTGGGTTGTCGGTTTGATGGCAAGCTCCTCCAGGGAGGTCTAGAAAACCGCCAAGTCCTTTGAGTTTTAAACTTTGGTTTGTAGTACTCTGGCGTTTGGGGTGTTTTACGGCTCATATAGTGGGGTATCTAATCCCAGTTTATCTTTGAGCTTTGATGATTTTTTTAGGCGCGGGTATTTCGGGGTTAGGGTGTTGTGTTTAGGGGTCTGTTAGCTTGTTACTGCTTGAGAGAGCGTCAACCCCGTTGAGAAATTATCACCTTTTTGCCGAAGTGTTTCAACTCGTGTCTCATGTATAACCGCGGTGGCTGGCACATGATTTACCGGCTCTGGGCCCCCGTGGCTATATCAGGCTATTGCCTATTGTATAAGGTTAGGTACTGCAGTTGTGGGGCAAGAAGGGTTCCTCGACGTCTTGGGAGTACACGGGGATTGGTGGAGTGTGTCCTGATGTCTGTTAAAGCTTCTCGTTTTAAGGTCCTCGCTTTTTTCCTCACCGTTTCACTATTAGTTTGCATGTATCGTCCTGGGGGCAGCTGATTCGAAGAACCAGGACCAAATTGGTTGCTAAGAAGGGGGGTCAAACCCCTATTTAAGCGTTTTCAGTGCTTTGCTTTATCTTTAAGCTATCTTTGCAGAATATTAACTTTTTTTCTATTTCCGATGTGAGGGGGGCTGCTATTGTAAATATGGCGAAGTAGACTATTGATGAGACCTGTCCTAGCAGGATAAATGGGTCTTCTACAGGTTGTCTTCCTATTCAGGTGAGTATTAGGAATACTGTCCTTAGAAGCCAAAACAGGGTTTGTGAGGCGGGTCGGAATGTTTTTGCCTGTTTCTTCGAGGTGTGTAGGATCGGGACTAAGAACAGGACCAGGATGGAGGCTAGAAGGGCTATTACTCCTCCTAGCTTTTTTGGAATTGACCGCAGGATAGCGTAGGCAAATAGGAAGTATCATTCCGGTTGGATGTGGACTGGGGTAACAAGTGGTTTTGCTGGGTTGAATTTTTCTGGGTCTTTTAGTAGTGTTGGGGAGAGGAGGACTATGGCCCTTATTAGGATAAATAAAATTATGAATCCGGTGACGTCCTTGGTAGAAAAGTAGGTGTGAAATGGGGTCTTGTCGAACTTTGATTCTATTCCGGTCGGTTTGTTAGAGCCTGTTTGGTGGAGGAAAAACAAGTGAATTATTGAGAAGGCTGCAATTATAAAGGGGAATAGGAAGTGGAATGCGAAGAATCGGGTTAGTGTGGCTTTATCCACTGAGAATCCTCCTCAGAGTCATTGTACTATGGATGTTCCTATGTATGGAACAGCGGAAATTAGTTTGGTGATTACCGTTGCACCTCAGAAAGACATTTGTCCTCAGGGGAGGACGTATCCTACGAAGGCGGTTAGCATCGTTAGAAGGAGAAGGATGACTCCAATTTTTCATGTTTCCTTTTTTATGTAAGATCCGTAGTAGATTCCTCGGCCTATGTGGAAATACATGCATAGGAAGAAGAATGAGGCGGTATTGGCGTGGATTTTTCGTAGAAGTCAGCCGTATTTTACGTCTCGACAGATGTGCCTTATAGAGGAGAATGCCAGGGATATGTCCGACGTGTAGTGCATGGCTAGAAATAGTCCTGTGACTATCTGGGATATTAGGCAAATGCCAAGGAGAGAGCCAAAGTTTCATCAGACGGATAGTTTTCTGGGAGACGGAAGGTCTATTAGAAACCTTTTTATTAGTTTAAACAGGGGGTGGGTCTTGCGGAGGGGTCCGGTCATTATTTTTATATATAGTGATTTTTTATGGTATTCTAGTGTTAATGTTTTTGGGGAGTACTTTGGTCTTTTACAGGCTTTCTCCCTATTATGGGGCTTTAGGTTTGGTGATGGTTGCGGTTTCGGGGTGTTTGTTATGTAGCTTGTTAGGGTTTTCCTTTGTGGCATTAATTCTTATACTGATTTATATGGGTGGGATGTTGGTGGTGTTTGTTTATTCGACTGCGATATCTGCGGAGCGATATCCGGTGGTTAGTAAATTTCTGGAGGTTGGCATTTTAGGTTTTCTGGTTGTTTTTTGAGCTTCTTTTAAATTTAGTTCTTTCTTGAATTCTTTACCCTGCGGCTGGGCTTTTTTTACTGAGGAGGATTTTTTGGGTGGGTCTCTTCTTTATTTTAGGATGGGGTGGTACTTGCTGTTGGGTGGTTACGTTCTTCTTGTGGCTTTGGTTGGGGCTCTGGTGGTGACTTATGGTTCGGATTATAGGGTTCTAAAGGCCCTTTAGGGGTGTATAAGCTTGAGGTGGTTATGAGCTAAAACTCTAGGCTAGAGGAGAAGTAGGCATGCGGTGACTACGAGGAGGAATGTGGCGGAGGACAGGAGAAGGTATTGCTTTATGTGGCCTGTTTGGGTTAGCTGGTACTTTTGGGATGTCTGGGAAGATCTTTTGGCTATTCCCTGGGCACCGAGGTCTTCTCTTCACCCGTGGTCCATTCTTCGTGTAGTGGTGGAGAGGGAGAATAGGAACGACAACAGCAGGAGGTTAATGTGGGATATTTTCTCGAAGAACCACTGTTTGGTGGTGAATTTTTTTCTTGGGCGGAGTTTCCTTGGGCTTATGTTAAGGGATAGAGTTTGTAGGGTTGATATGGTGAATATTATTCCAATGATGGTGAGGAGTAGGGCGAGGTTCTTCACAGGCTGGCTAATTGTAATCGGAGGAGAAGTTATTATGAAATTTGATATTAGTCATCCAGAGATTATAGTACCGGCTGCTAATCGTTTTAGAGCTTTGGTGAGTTTTGGGTTTTCCTCTTTCATTGGGACTAGGGGGGTGAATGTGGGTCTTCTAGAAAAGCAGAAGTGTATTATTCGGAAGGAGTAGGCGGCGGTAAGGAGGGTGGCTATTAGGGATAAAAGTATTCCTATAAAGTTGGAGAGGTTTGATAGCCCTAGTTCTAGTATAAGGTCCTTGGAGTAGAATCCTGCCAGAAATGGGGTCCCCGACAGGGCTAGCCTTCCGAGGATTATGCAGGCTGACGTGTTCGGGAGCAAGTGGTTTAGTCCGCCCATCTTTCGTATGTCTTGTTCGTCACGGAGTCTGTGTATTACCCTTCCGGAGGACAGGAATAGCATGGCCTTGAAGAATGCGTGGGTAGATATGTGGAATAGGGCTATTTTTGGTTGGTTTAGGCCAATAGCTACCATCATTAGTCCTAATTGTCTGGTGGTTGAATATGCTACTATCTTCTTTATGTCGTGTTGGGAGATGGCGGTGGTTGCGGCAAATATTGCTGTTAGTGATCCAAGAATTAGGCATCAAGTTTTGAATTTTCTAGCTTTAGAGTATAGGGGTCCAAGTCGTATCAGTAGGAATATGCCGGCTACAACCATTGTTGATCTGTGTAGGAGGGCGGAAACTGGGGTAGGACCTTCCATGGCAGCGGGGAGTCAGGGGTGTAGTCCGAATTGGGCGGACTTTCCTGCTGCCGCCAGGAGGGCACCGGCCATTAGTAGGTTTTTTAGGGTTTTAGGCGTTCTTAGTAAGGGCATTCTAGAGAGTGACCAGGATTTGTATAGGGAGAGTCTGAGTGAGAAGAATAGGAGGATTCCTATGTCTCCTATTCGTTTGTAGATTATCGCCTGTATGGCGGATCTTTTTGCTCTGCTTCGAGTGATTCATCATCTTATCAGTAAAAAGGAGAGGAACCCCACTCCTTCTCATCCTATGAATAACAAAAATACTTTCTCTGTGGATGTGAGAATGATCATTTTTAGCAAGAATATTATCAACAGGCGGAAGAAGTTTTCTGGGGCGGGGTCACCCCCCATGTAGTAGGATGAAAACTCGAGTATAGACCAGGAGACTACTAATGCTACGGATAGAAAAAGTTTAAACGTAAGATCAAATCGAAACTCTATTTCTAGCGCAAACGATTTTTTGGGCAGCCATTTTCCTAAGGATATTATTTTGTCCCTTGATTTTATGGATATTTTTATTATGAGGGGGATTATTGATAATATGGCGAGGGTCTTTAGTATTGAGGAGAAGAAGAGACTTTTCTTTTTGGTGGCCGAGAATTTGCGTTTGTGTCTAATTCCAAAGTTGTAGGTTGTGGTACTATTCGTGATTGGACTCGTTTGTTTTTGGAAGAAAAATATGGATATTAGTAGGATTACAATTATTGAGATTTTTAGGGAGGCTATTATGCTTCTTGGTTTTATAAGCATCGAAACTTCTATAGAGTTGAACTACAGATTCTTAGACTTAGCAGGACTAGAATAGGCCGGTAAGTTTCGGACCACAGACCGGGTTTTAACTGGTTTTTCTAATGCCACAAATTAGTGTTTTGGCTTAAACTACTTTGGTCTTCGGGGTTATTTTATTAGTATTGTGGAGGGGTTTATTATGATTAGGGCTAGTGGGAATATGTGGAGGGCCATTAGGGTGTGCTCAGATGTTAGGATGGGGGAAATTTTGGAGATGAATTTTGGGAAGGGCCTTTTTTTGGTTTTTCTTAGTATGAGAAGGGAATATATGGCCCCGAATACTGTTGCCCCCGTTATGAGGGGGGTGGATAGTGTTTTTCAATCTATAATGGCTGAGAGTATTAGAAGTTCTCCAATTAGTTTTGGTGTTGGCGGGAGCCCGAGTTTTGTTACGCAGGTTATGGTTCATCACAAGGTTAGTAGGGGGGTTATAAGCTTGAACCCTCGGGTGATGGATAGGGTCCGGGTTTTGTTTCGTTCGTAGAGGAGATTGGCTAAGCAAAATAGGGCGGATGATATTAGTCCGTGAGCGATCATTAGGGTTAGGGCACCGTTCATTCCTCAGAGAGATAGAGAGAATACTCCGGAAGCCACCATTCTCATGTGGCCAACAGAGGAATAGGCTATAAGGGCCTTCAGGTCTGTCTGCCGTAGGCAGATTATTCTAGTTATTAGAGCTCCCCAGATACAGAATGTTATAAGGGGTGTCGATATGGTAGTGGAGGAGGGTGTTGAAAATATTAGTACTACTCGGATGAGGCCGTATCCCCCCAACTTAAGTAGAATTGCCGCTAGTATCATTGATCCTGCTATAGGGGCTTCCACGTGGGCCTTGGGGAGCCAGAGATGGAATCCGTACACTGGCATCTTTATAATAAATGCTACTAGGCATAGTATTCATCAAATTGAGGTTAATACTTTGGGTAGGGTTGGTATCTCGTTTTTTAGTAGTGTGGAGGGCAGGATGAGGGTTTTCGCGAAGCTAAATATAGCTATGATTGCTACTAACAGTGGTAAGGACCCTATAAGAGTGTAGAAGAGAAAGTAGATGCTTGCTTGGTATCGCTCCTTTTGGGCTCCTCATCGAGATATTAAGGCTAATGTCGGGAGTAGCGTGGTTTCAAATGCTATGTAGAATAGTGTTAGGTCTAATGCTGAGAAGGTTAGAATTAGGGCTGTTAATATAATAAATATCATGGATACGAAAGATCGTTGTTTTATTTCCGGTTGGGATTGTAGGGACTTTATTCTGGCTATTAAAGCTATGGGGGTTAGTCATGTTCTGAGAATTAGGAGTGGGGTCGCTACGGGGTCTGTGGCAAATGTGAGAGATAGTTTATGCCAAAGGGAGTAGGAGTGTTTTTTTAGGAGGTTAAGAGAGACACAGGTTATTACAAGGGAGGTTATGATTTTTAGTGGCCACATTATGTTTCGTGGTGCCGTCCAAGAGGATATTAGGGCTGCGGTCGAGGACAAGATAAGATATATCATTATTTTTTATTCGGCCCAGTCTAGTCCGCCTTGAGCCCATTCAAATGCTAATCCCACCGTTAAGATTAGCAGAAATGTTAGAGCTCATGTTATTGGGGCGGTGGGGGCCCTTAAGAAGGTTCTGTTGGGAAAGGGAAATAGGAGAGCTATTTCTAGGTCAAATAGGAGGAATAGAATGGCTACTAGGAAGAATCGGAATGAAAAAGGAATACGGGCCGATTTTAGTGGGTCGAACCCACATTCGTATGGAGAGGACTTCTCTAGGTCCGTTTTTCGGTGGGGAAGAAAGTGGGCCCCAGCGGTTATTGCCCCTGTGATAATGATAATTGATACAACGGTTATTATAAGTTTGTAAATTTTTATTGTTTTATATAGAGTGTTTGTGGGGGAAGTGGCAGACTGGGATGCGTTTAGCTTGAAACTAAAAAGATGAAGGTTCGAATCCTTTCTTCTCTTAAGATCCCCATCAGTAGATACACACGTAGAGGAAAAGCCAGACTACGTCTACGAAGTGTCAGTACCAGGCGGCAGCTTCAAAGCCAAAATGGTGGTTGTTTGAGAAGTGGAACACTACTAGTCGTAGGAAGCAGATTAGGAGAAAAGTTGTTCCGATTAGTACGTGGAGTCCGTGAAATCCGGTAGCTACAAAGAATGTAGCTCCATATACCCTGTCGGCGATGGTAAACGGAGAGTCGTAATATTCTCAGGCTTGAAGGGCGGTGAAATATACACCTAGCAGAATGGTTAGAAATAAACCTTGAATTGCTTCTGCTCGGTTTCGAGAGAGTATGCTGTGATGGGCTCAGGTGACTGTAACTCCGGAGGAGAGTAGCACTGCGGTTTTTAGTAGTGGGACCAGGAATGGGTTTATAGGGCTTATTCCGGTGGGAGGTCAGGAGACTCCCAGTTCTATTGTTGGCGCCAGTCTTCTGTGGAAGAAGGCTCAAAAGAAGGCAAAGAAGAAGCACACTTCTGATGTTATGAATAATATCATTCCATAGCGTAGTCCTGCTCTTACGGGGAGAGTATGGTAGCCCTGGAAGGTTGCTTCTCGGACTACGTCTCGTCATCATTTTATTACTGTGAGGATAAGGAGCAGGGCCCCTGCGATTAGCAGGGTGTTTTTTTTTGAGTGGAATCAAAGGATTAGTCCTGAGGTCATCATAAGTGCTCTGATAGCCCCGGTTAGGGGCCATGGTCTTTGGTCTACTAGGTGGTATGGGTGTTGATGGGCCATTATCTTGGATTTTAGAGGTTTTGAGACAGGTAGAATTTTACTAGGGCGGTGAAGACGTATGCTTGTATGCAGGCTACTCCGACCTCTAGGAGAAATAAGAATAGAAATATTATTAGTGTGACCCCTGCGACAATCGGCGTTTTTGACAAGACCCAGATTGCTGTTGATAATAAGTAGATCAGGAGGTGTCCTGCTGTGAGGTTGGCTGCTAGTCGTAGCCCTAGGGCTATGGGCTGTGCAAACAGCCTTATTGTTTCTATGACCACCATTAGGGGAATGAGGTATGAGGGAGTACCTTGGGGAACAAGATGTCTTAGTCGATTTTTAAACGCCAGGTAAAATCCTAGGATTTTTACTGACATTCACATGGGTATTCCTATTGAATAGGTTAAGGATATGTGTCTGGTGGAGGTGAAGGCGTAAGGGAGCAGTCCCAAAACTTTTATAGAGAATATTAGTATAAATACTGCTGAGAATGCTGGGATTCATGGGGCTACGGAGGGGTTGGTTTGTTGGAATAAAATCTTAAGCACTTTCTCCTTAAAGGCAGCGATAATAAGGTTAATTCGCGGGGGCAGTCATTTTGATTTTTTGGTGATGGATAATCAGCTTAGGTTAATAGCGAGGGCTATTATGGTCATAGGTATAAATGCTAAAAGATCTGGCGAAAATTGGCCGAAGATTCTTTTTAGTTTCATTTTCATTCTTTTGGTTTTGTGGACCCGGGGGCTACGGCTGTGTTGGGCTCTCTTTTTTGGGGTTGTCTATTTAGGAGTATGGTTAATACTATTAGAAGGGAAATTCAGCCAATAATAAATTTAAATAGTCATCATGCGAGTTTTAGTTGTGGCATTATCTTTGATAGTGTTTGGGAACTCACTTATATTCAAATCAAGAGTTTGATGCTACCGTATTAGCTTATCAAAGATTCGGTTATAAAGTTAGATACTCATTTCTCGAACGAGTTAAATTTTATGGATTCTATGACGATGGGCATAAAGCTGTGGTTGGCTCCGCAAATTTCTGAGCACTGTCCGTAGAATAGCCCGCATCGGGAGATGAAGAATTTGACTTGGTTTAGTCGCCCAGGTACGGCGTCCATCTTGATCCCAAGGGATGGGATTGCTCATGAGTGGAGGACGTCAGCTGAGGAAACTAGTACTCGGATTGGTGTTTTGGATGGAAGTACGAGGCGTTTGTCTACTTCGAGGAGTCGCGGCCCCCCTAGGGGTAGGTCTTTAGTGGGGACCATGTATGAGTCGAATTCTAGTTCTCGATAGTCGGCATATTCATAACTCCAATATCATTGGTGTCCTATGGCCTTAATGGTGAGGGAGGGGTTTTTTACTTCATCCATAAGATAGAGTAGTTGCAGGGATGGGAGGGCAATAAATATTAGTATTATTGCTGGGATGATTGTCCAAACGGTTTCTAGTCCTTGTCCTTCTAGGAAGAACCGTTTAGTGTTGGTAGAGAACAGTAGAGAGGCAAGGCCGTAGAATACTAGGATTGTGATAAGCGTGAGGATTATTAGGGTGTAGTCGTGAAAGTATACTAGTTCTTCCATTAGGGGGGAAGATGCGTCTTGTAGTCCAAGCTGGGTTCAATTTGCCATTTACTGCTGTAGGATTTTTATTGAAGATACTAGGTCTGAGTTGTGTGTCCGGGCTAGCGCGACCATTAAAGATAGTCCCACCCTAGCTTCGCAGGCAGACAGGGTGAGAAGGATGAGGTTGTTGGTGATGAGGTGTCCGGTTTTTATTTTGAGGGCCCATATGGTTATTCTTAGGAATAGTGATATTAGGAGGAGTTCAAGGCATAGAAGAATTGATAGGAAGTGTAGTCGTTTGATCAGGATGCCGATAAGGCCGAGATAGAATATGGTTAAAGTGGTTATAAACAAGGTTGTAATAATAAGGATTTCAGGGTTTTGGCTGAATTTTCTTGAGTCGAAATCTAGTGTTTTTATTAAACTAATCCTTATACTTAATTAGGTAAACCGTTGATGGGATTTCGTCGAAGGTGTGGTGGGATGGGGGGAAGGAAGAGTACTGTCACTCTAGGGAGGAAGGGGAGAATTCTGGTCGGATGGTCTGTCGTTGCGTTGTGAATGCTTCTCATATGATGAACACGAATATCAAGGTTGCTACTAGTGAGATGGTTCTCCCTATGGATGAGACGGTGTTTCATAGTGTATATGCGTCCGGGTAGTCTGAGTACCGTCGAGGCATTCCTGCTAACCCAAGAAAGTGTTGTGGGAAGAATGTTAGGTTTACGCCTATAAACATTAGGCTAAAGTGAATCTTTCTCAGAAGGGGGTGCAGGCCGACTCCTGAGAATAGGGGAAATCAGTGGGTAAATCCTGCGAATATGGCAAATACGGCCCCCATTGATAGTACGTAATGGAAGTGGGCAACCACATAATATGTGTCGTGTAGGACAACGTCTATTGACGATTTTGCTAGTATTACGCCTGTTAATCCTCCTATAGTAAATAAGAAGACAAACCCGAGAGCCCAGAGAAGTGGAGTGTCTCATCGCAGGTTACTTCCTTGTAGAGTGGCCATTCATCTGAATACCTTAATTCCTGTTGGTACGGCGATTATCATTGTTGCTGCTGTAAAGTAGGCTCGGGTGTCTACGTCCATTCCTACCGTGAACATGTGATGCGCTCAAACTAAGAATCCTAGGATGCCTATGGATACTATGGCGTAGACCATTCCTAAGTAGCCGAATGGCTCCCTCTTACCTGAGTAGTGGGCTATTACGTGGGAAATCATGCCGAATCCGGGGAGTATAAGGATGTATACCTCTGGATGGCCAAAGAATCAAAACAGGTGTTGAAATAGAATGGGGTCCCCTCCTCCAGCGGGGTCGAAGAATGTCGTTTTTACTTTTCGGTCGGTGAGTAGCATTGTTATTGCTCCTGCCAGGACTGGGAGTGATAGCAGGAGTAGGAATGCTGTTACGAATACTGATCACACGAACAGTGGCAGCCGGTCAAAGGAGATGCCTGGCGTCCGCATTTTTATTACCGTGGTTATGAATTTTATGGATGCAAGGATTGATGAGGCCCCTGCTAAGTGTAAGGAGAATATGGCTAGGTCAACAGACCCCCCTGCATGGGCTAGGCCGCTCGATAGTGGGGGGTATATGGTTCAGCCGGTTCCGGCTCCCCTTTCTACCCCGGCGGAGGCGATTAGTAGAAGGAATGATGGGGGTACAAGTCAAAATCTCATTTTTTTCATCCGGGGGAAGGCCATGTCTGGTGCTCCAATCATAAGGGGAATTAGCCAGTTTCCGAACCCGCCAATCATAATTGGCATTACCATGAAAAATATCATCACTAAGGCGTGCGCGGTTACTATTACTTTGTAGATCTGGTCGTCTTTAAGCAGGGATCCTGGTTGGGCGAGTTCTGTTCGTATTATTACTCTCATTGCAGTCCCGACCATTCCTGCTCAGGCTCCGAATATTAGATATAGGGTTCCTATGTCCTTGTGTTTGGTTGAAAAGAATCATCGTCTAAGTTGCATGGTTAATAATTTATTATATATAATAAACAGAGAATAGTTTAATCTAGAACGGTAGTTTTGGGGACTACTGGAGTGAGTGTGAAATCTTACTTTTCTGATTAGAAAGATAAGGGTTGAACTTATACTTGAGAAATCAAAGTTCTCTGTTCTACCGGTTAAACTACTTTCTATGGGTTGTAGCCTAATGGAAAGGCAATTGGCCGTTAACCAGGAGATAACAAGATCAATACTTGTCAACTCAGGTTGGGGTAGCAAAGTGGCTACTGCTTTAGATTTAGGATCTAGTATCGGGGGTTCGAGTCCCCCCTCTAATTTGTGAGGTCTAAGGGTTAAACTTAGGTCTTTTGATTGCAAGTCAAATGTTTTTTCTGCTAAACTAAATTCACTTTATATAGAGGGGTTTAAGTTAATAAAACTAATGGCCTTCAAAGCCTTAAATAAGAATGAAAACTTCTTAACCTCTGGGTTTTGTAGTGTAATTAACATTTTAGATTGCAAATCTATAGATGCGGGTAGTGTTCCGCCAAAACTTTCAAGGCAATTTGGGTTGCACAAATATCTGCTCTGTGTAAAAGAGATGCTTATCTATCAAGCTCTACCTAGAAGTAAAGTAAGCTAATTGAAAGCTTTTGGGTTCATACCCCAAGAATGGAAGGATAGATACCTCCCTTTATTTATCAGAAGACACTAGGGCGTTAGGCTAGTAATTCCAGTCCGACAGTCTGGTGTTATTATTTAACTAGTCTTCTTGGCGAGGTGGCAGATAGTTAATGTAGTAGATTGTAAATCTATTAATGGGGGTTAGATTCCTTCCTTCGCTATAAGCCCTGCGAGTATATACAGTATTTTTGGCTTCCAACCAGGGGGTCCCCGTTTAAGTCGGGGGCAGGGTAGAAGTATTCTATATATAGTGATTGCTGAAGTAGCAAAGTGGGAATGCAAGAAACCTAAGATTTCTTTATCGGGGGTTCGAATCCTCTCTTCAGTTGTGGATGGCTTCGTTTTTTTTGTTAAATCTGTGGTTTTTATAGTACCGGTGTTGCTTGCGGTTGCATTGTTGACTCTAGTTGAGCGGAAGGTTTTAGGGTATATGCAGTTTCGTAAGGGTCCTAATATTGTGGGTCCCTTTGGGTTGTTGCAGCCGATTGCTGACGGCTTTAAGTTGTTGATAAAGGAGACCCTAAAGCCTTCTAAAGCTTCTCCGTATTTGTTCTTTTTTTCTCCCGTCCTTTTTTTGGGTATCGCTTTATTGTTGTGGTCAGTAATTCCCGTAGGGTTTTGTGTGCTGAGGGTGAAACTCTCTTTGGTTCTTATTATTGGTCTCTCTAGTTTATCTGTTTACGCTCTTTTGGGGTCTGGGTGATCTTCTAATTCTAATTACTCTTTTTTAGGGGCTGTTCGGGCGGTTGCGCAGACTGTTTCTTATGAAATAAGACTGGGTTTAATACTGCTTTGTGTGGTGCTTTTTTCCGGTGGGTTTAATTTGAAGGTAATTGAGATGAGACAGGGTAAGTTTTGGTTGCTGTTTTGTTGTTTCCCCCTGTTTGGGGTTTGGTTTGTGTCAACTTTGGCGGAGACTAATCGGGCTCCCTTCGATTTGACCGAGGGTGAGTCGGAAATTGTATCTGGGTATAATGTTGAATACGCTGGGGGGCCTTTTGCCATGTTTTTTATAGCGGAGTATGCTAAAATAATATTTATAAAATTGGTTTCTGTTGTTTTGTTTCTTGGGGGTTCCTCGCCGTTTTGAGGTATCTTCCCTGTCGGGATATTGGCTGTGAGCTTAAAGACTTGTGTTTTGGTGGTTCTTTTTTTGTGGGTGCGGGCTTCTTATCCTCGATTCCGGTATGATCAGCTGATGTATTTAACCTGGAAGAAGTATTTGCCCTTTAGTTTGGCTGCTTTAGTTTTGTATGGGGTGGTTCTAATTATATTTGATATAGTTCCGCCCAGTTTTGGGTTGTTTTAGAACCCGTTCCTTAGGGTAAAGGGCACCTAGCTGATAATTAGGTTGAAGGGGGTTAAATTCCCCCCGGGTTTTATGCATCGTAGGGTTTTTTTCGTGTTGGTTTTCAGGGTGGTTCTTGGTACTGGGATAGTTTTTAGTAGTCATCATTGGTTTACTGTGTGGGTTGGTCTTGAGTTAAACACCCTATCAATAGTTCCCATTCTATGTGGAAGATTTTCTCCGCGGAAAGTGGAGTCCTCTGTAAAGTATTTTCTTATTCAATCGGTGAGGGCTGCGGTAATCCTCAATGTTGTGGTTATTCAGGCTTGGTTGTATTCAAGGTGGAGAATCAGACAACCTTTGGGTGGTTATACTTCTTTATTGATGACTTTTGCTATTGGGCTAAAGTTGGGGCTGTTTCCATGCCATTATTGGTTCCCCGATGTTATTCAGGGTGTTGGTTTTCTTCAAGGGTTAGCGCTCTCTACCTGGCAGAAGCTTGCCCCCTTCGTTGTTTTGGCGAACGTGGTTGATAGGTTAGAGGTTTCGGTGTTGGCCTGTTTGGGGATGCTTTCTGTCTTGGTAGGTGGCTGAGGGGGATTAAATCAAACCCAAGTTCGTAAGGTTCTGGCTTTCTCTTCTATTGCGCATATGGGTTGGATCTGTTCCACCGTGGGTTATTCTTTAAGTGGGGGTTGTGTGATGTTACTTGTCTATGTTATTATAAAATCTGGAGTCTTTTTATTGGCGGGGGAGTATGATCTAAAGTCTCTATCTCATGTGGGTCGGTTGTCTTATTTTAATTATGGTGGAGCGGTTTGTTTGGCATTAGGTGTACTCTCTTTGGGGGGTCTACCCCCTCTTTTTGGGTTTTCGATAAAGTTCGTTTCTTTAAGGTGCTTAGTTGCTAGCGGGAGTTTTTTGTTGGCGGGGGTTCTGGTTCTTGGAAGTCTTTTGAGGTTGTTTTTCTACCTTCGGGTGGCCTTTAAAAGTATGTTGGTCCTGTTTCCGCAACACTCTATGGTTATTTTCGGCTGGCGGAGTTTGAGGTCTAACCCAAAGGGGGTTACTACCCTTCGGGGGTTTACTTTGAGGCTAAGCGTCGGATTGAGGTTGTTTGGTCTTTGTTGTTTTCCGGTTTTGTTTTCTTTTCTGTAAAGTTTTGTTTATATAATAATATTTTGAATGGCTAGCTTTGATTTGTCATCCCTGATTGGAATGAGTGTTGAGTTAATACTTGTCAAAATATTGGGAGGCAGGGTTTTATTGGAGTACAAGTTTAATGGAAACTTTGGTGTTAGGAGCTATAGCGGAAGTACTGTGAAGGAAAGTTGAAATAGAAGTGTGATATTTAAGTGTAGGGAAGAAAGAGTGGAAAACTGTACCTTTTGTATAATGGTTTAGTTAGTGTTTTGGTTTTAGGTGGTGCCAAGCCCGAAGTTGGGCGAGCTAATGTAGCCCCGCTCGTGAGGAGTAGAACTGTTACTGTTGCAGAAGTAAGGTTCGAGGTTATATTAGGTGTGAAATGCTAATCGCGCCCAAGGATAGCTGGTTTCCCCAGAAAGAGGTGTAAGCTGTATTTTCGAATTTGTTAAGGAGCTGTTGTCGGCATGAGAATCGTAGGCTCTTTGGCAACTCTTGGGAAAGGAAAACAAACGGGGATAAGCTCGTTTGTTGAGAGGAAAAAGCTTTTTTTATAGGTTAAGGATATCAGGCTAACGTTAAGTAACTTGCTGACTTAGTAGGATTAATAACATCTATCTATTTGGATTACGTTAAAGTTTGTTTTGTTTGTTGCTTAGCGAATAATTGGCGGGTAGATCTCTTAGGTCGTAATTCATTTACGGGGAGGTTTCATGTCTTGAAAGTTATTTTGCTAATATTAGTAAAGGATGAAAGACTTTTTGTGGCTTAAACAACCCTAACATTGGATGGAGGGGCTAACGATGATACGAGAAATTGTAGCCCAGTTTTTGTCTTCTGACACAAGAGGTCTTTAGTATTATGAAGGCAAGGAAAAGGAACTCGGCAAGTCTTTATTTCGCCTGTTTACCAAAAACATCGCCCCTCGGAAAGCTGAGGCTAATATGTGAGGGGTCCTGCCTGCCCGGTGACTTAGTTAAACGGCCGCGGTATCTTGACCGTGCAAAGGTAGCATAATCATTTGCCTTTTAAATGGAGGCTGGTATGAATGGCAAGACGGGAATTAGACTGTCTCTTTCTTGTTTCTCTAATTTAATTTCTCCGTGAAGAAGCGGAGATATAGTCGTGGGACGAGAAGACCCTGTCGAGCTTTAATAGACCCAGGCAGGCGATTGGCGGTCAAATTGCTGCTAATTTGCCTATTGTAGGATATTAGTTTTACGAAGCAGGGGGCTGCGTCTTGTATGGGCTGTTTTGGTTGGGGCAACCGCGGAGAAGAGCTATCCTCCGCTAAGTTGACTAGGAAAGATTACAATCTTCTTGTGCGATTTTCGCTTTCTGTGATCCGTCATAAACTGACGATCAAAGGAATAAGTTACCGCAGGGATAACAGCGTTATTTCCTTGGAGAGTTCATATTGATAAGGGAGTTTGCGACCTCGATGTTGGATCGGGATTTCCTGGGGGTGCAGCAGCTCCTAAGGGTTGGTCTGTTCGACCATTAAAATCCTACGTGATCTGAGTTCAGACCGGCGGGAGCCAGGTCAGTTTCTATCTGCGATTATTTTATTCAGCTGTCTTTAGTACGAAAGGATTAAGGGGGCGACACCTATGCTATTAAGTATGTGTTTCAAAGTTGTCCTGAATAGGAATAAGGAATTGGAGAGTATGAATGACGGTATTAATTGGGGATAAAACTCAATTGAACTGATATTTTGTTCTAGTCTTATGTTTTTGGTTTTTTGGATGTTTATTTGCTGCGTGACCGGTAGCAGTGGAGTAATTTGGGTTGTTTTATTTTGGTTTTAGAGGGGATAGCACGGAAATTAAATAAATTTTCGTTTGTTTTTTGAATAGTTGATGTTTTGTGGCATAAGAACCCACAGTAGTGGGGTCTTTATGTTGGAAGGGAAGATCCTAATAACAGCTTAATAATAG